CGACCCCAGCAGGGCCCATCTCTGGGCTTCAATCTAGATCGAGATCTATGTCTTGGCCTTGCTCTTGCTCTAGGTCTGTATCTCCCATCTTCACACTTCCTACTTTCCGCTTTCCCAATGAAACTGGATCTCTTTCCCCAACGATATGAATTTTCCTACGAGTTCAGAAAGTGGAATCAGTCTCTTCTATCAATACATCTTGGCTGGCTTAACGTGATCAATGAGATTACGTTTATAGCGCATGTTCTGATTCCAGTGTGAAGTATGCCAGCGGTTGCGGTTGATCCCATTTCAGTAGTAGGAAAGCGGCCTGGTAGTAAATTCATCCAGTTTCATCATGAAGCCGTCTTATTTGAGGGCAATCGACTGAGAAACTAAACCTCTTGACCGCTGCTGGTGTTAGATTGGAGATTCTTCGAATGCCCCTTTCTTTTTAGGAGGGCAATGAGATCAACATCTGGCTTTCGAATGTACCTTGCTACTCCTACGACCTATACTGGTTTATCCGTTGCTGGGCGTAAGCCTGTTATCTATACCCGAGGCCTGAGGCCACTCACGCATGCATCGCAGCTGTCAGCATTTGGGAAAAGGTATCTTACCAATTCTGTATAAGTCAGTTTACGTTGCCATTTGTTCTTAGAGTAGAGTTCTTAGAAGCGATGTTCTTTCATTCCCAATTGATCGATATCTGCCATTGTTCGTTTGTGATGCCCCGTTGGATTTGTTCCAAGAAATGGAGTGATTAGCTTACTCTATAGTAGTGTGGATAAGCAAATGTCGATTTTGTGTGCACAAGCGTCTGTCCTTGTTCTGGTCTTCGCTTGTGTTATTACAAATGTATGTTATGTGTTCCGACATGTGAGTAGAAGCGCTGTGCATTCGCTTTCCACTTACTTCAACAAAGCGGCAAGGCTTGAAGAGCCATAGCTAGCCGAGGCACTCATAGTAACGTTCAAGAGCTCAAGTTTACCAGTTGAAGCACTTGATTCCCATTTGATGATGTGATTCATAACCAACCACCCGTGTGTGAACCAGCGAAGAAAGGCAAAGGTTCCAGGACGGTTTCAACAGCATCGTAGCGCTTGATATGGCGTCTTGCTACTTGCCCGGAGCAAGCAGAGGTGGGCTGAGTCAAAGGTAACGTGTTCCCGCTGGATCGCCCTAACTAGTCATATTGGTATGCATCTACTAGCCAATATGTTACTGAAGCTGGTGGAACTACGTGAAGGAAACTTTCTCTCTATCTATGATGCTATAGATCGATATATCAATAGGTGCTGCTGCCTCTGCTCCTTCTACCTTTCCTTCCCCAGCTTTGAGTGAAGTTCCTTCCATCAACAGTTAAGTCATTAGTACCAGAGCCTATTCTTTCAATTGTGCAATCAGTTCTTCCACTTGGCTCAATAGCCGGAGATGAAATAGCGAAGGTTACGTTCACATTTCTAAGCGCGGTTCTTCCTCCATCAGATCAGGCATAATCAACAGGAGAGAGCCAAGCAAGGTTTACGAGAGCAGCGGATGATTTCACAATTACCCAAACTCGAGCAAGGGTAGCAACGGTTACTGATTACCTGACTGAACCACCAGGAGCTTCTTCTATGGCATCAATGCCATTCTCTGTCCATCAATCCGATTTCATTAATCCTTCGAATCAACCTTCCTTCTGTTTTTCATTGTCTTTTTCTCTGCTTTTTGCCATTCCTAGGTCTAGCTTCTGGTTGAGTGGCATGGCATTTTTATCCTGGAATGGAACAAAAGAAAGGCTTTCCCTCCCCCTATCCTCCAAGATGATGGCCCGGCTAGTCACTGATCTTTCCCAAAGTCAAGTTCTGTTCTAGTGGAAGCCGCTTCTCCTCTTTCGTTTCCTTTGGGCGCTGGCTTTTCGAAAGCAAGTTAGGGAATCTGTGACCAAGAGCATTCAAAAAAGTTTCATAATGGGATAAAAATACATCCAAGATTGTGGACGTTTCTTCCAGATCATTCTGATCCCAATTAGGATGGAGCAATTCAAGTCAAGCTAGCCAAGTTCTGTTAGCCCTTCTCTTTGGGTTACTATCATACGGGAGGAACCTAGTGAACTTAGCCGTTATTCGGAAGAGAGTTCATAAGTCAACATTCCGTCTTGGTTCTACGGAATCTCTGTCTTGGGACTTGCCCTATCTTATCCCTGACCGTAAATGACATTTTGAGATCCTTATTAGCTTGACAGGATAGAAGGAGATATAAGAAGCCCAACAAGCATGAATAGCCTTAGGTCTAGTACTTTTACTAGTACTTGCATGTCTCTTCCTCGTGAAAGCGGTCTTTAGTTAGGAATAAAGTACGCATTTCCGGCTCTAAGGAATTGAATACCTCTATCCAAAATAGATTGTCTTGAATCAAGCGAATCGACTGGCGAAGTCAGAAGGAATAGGCACATTTTAGAGCTGTGGGACTTGATAGAATGCGCAGTTAGCAAGTTTATTCCCTTGCTCTAAAGTAAGAAAGAGATGGCATGGAATCAGTTTACCTTGACTTAAAGGGGAAGGGCTCTACTCTAGCAGGCCTCCCTTAGGGAGCTGTTGTCACAATTGAATTAGAATCCGCAGCTATTGACTCTGGTCTTAGAGAAGCAGGCCAAGGCCGTCGAAAGCCTCTTTGAGACAAATCCGATTATCCCATTTAAGAAAATTATCCGACATTCAAGCATCTAATAGCATCCAAAGACCTCGAGCTGGTAGTAGCGGGAAGGGATTGTGCACTTGAATCAATAGCAATAGTGCTGTGGCACTTCTTCTGACTTTCCTGTTGAGCTTCTGGAGGATTTGATATGGATGTCACTTGCCTTAGAATAAGTAGTTTCGTAATAGAATAGGATAGGAATTCAAGGTCTTAGCATACGGAATTTTCGGTGCACAGGCCAACTCGGAATAGAAAGAGCCCTTACTTTAGTATTAGTAGGACGAGTCTTCACTCTCGCTCCTCAATCTATCAATCGAGCGGCTCTCTTACTACCTCTACCGAATAAAGCATCGACTCTCACTGCCCGCTCTTACCTCACTGTCAAGCTATCCGAACAAGAAAAATGGATACCAACCCGGACTTGCAAGAGAGCTGCCTGGACTGGAGGACAACCATTCAAGCCGGAAAGATTGCCTACTTGTATGCGCTGCTGTTTTGGAGGGGAATCTTATGGATTTCGCATTGTACGTACCCCTATTTTATGTGGTCCTAACCGAGCAACTTTCACAATCACTGGGAAAGACCTATTGGCATTAGATTGGATGCCTTATTCATATATCTTTCTGCCATTGGAATTTTGTTTATCGACTCACGATGATGGGGTCAGAGGCTTTGGGCATTGGATGAGAGAGATGAAAAGGCAGGAGCTCCGTCCCTCCCTTGCAACCCATCTAATCCACCTAATCAAGCTTACGCGAATGGCTTATCCGATAAAGTCTCACTTTCGGATCATACAAAACTGTTGTAATATAGCTTGCTTGCTTTAGATTCGATATTCAATGGAATACGTTACTGGATAGGCGCTACAGGACTGGCAACCAAGAGGCCAAGGGAACTGACTTTGTTTTGGGTTAGGCGTACTTACTTGACCAACTAAACTCACTGAAGGGGGCCTTTTTTTCTCCGAGGAAAGTAGTTAAGGTCGAAAGCCTAGAATTAAAGAACTTTTTTGGAAGAAAGTTCCTATTGCTGTGCTCAAAGGCATGAAAGAAGATGGGTCAACACTCATGGCAAGTCCAAGATCAGCTGTGTAAGAAAAGGAGTCAATACATGTTCAAGTCGAATGCCGGGTGAGTGAATTCCGAAAGGAGAAGAGGCAGTGTCGGAAAGAAAAGCTTTCACGTGGCAATCGAGCTGACAAGGCATGGCATGTAAATGGCGGGATGCTAAGCACTCAGGTTGCTTTCTCTTCTATCGGGCGTAGGTCCGGAGTTCCCCATGGAACGACAGGAGTTCTTTCTCGTCTCGAGTTGAGCTTGTTATTGCCCCCACAGTCTTGAACAGAAAAAGTCAACCCTTACTCTACCTCGGGTCGGCATACCGAACCAAAAGAAAAGGAGTAAGTAAGCATAGCAGGAGAAGAAAAAAGGAAAGAAAAGAAAAGTAGATCTCAAACTTCTTCTCGGCTGATGCTTGTGGCATAGTCACCTCATACGTCGTATATTGAAGGAGATGTTCTTTCACTCCAGTAGTAATGGGCGGATTTCCTTCTTCCGGCATGGGACTTGGTCAACCCCAAAAGTTCCTTACAAATCGGACCTTAAAAAGTCTCCACCTAGAGATAAGATTATTCATTGCACGAACTAAGAACTTCACCACTTGAAGGAAAAAGCGGATAATGCGATAACCGATCTTGCGTCCGTAACAACTGATATTGCGACAAGTACTAGAACTTTTATAATAACAACTTATTTTATTCTTAAAAAATAGGTTGTTATTATTGCAACCTATTTGAATTTGAAATTTGAAAACAGCTTATTCTGATTAACTTCCTCCAACAGGAAAGAGAGCAGCTGATTCAATAAGATCTGATTAACTTCCTTCACCACCAGCAGCGGATAGGACCAGAGCTTCTATTTACTCAACAGCTCTTACTGTAACAGAAAAGACTTGCACCGGTTATTCCACAGAAAGAGGAACTTTAATTAGCCCTCGGGCTGTGAACCATTGTCACTCGTTACGTAACGAAGTTCAGTATCCGTATGTTAGCCAAGATCGGTAACTTTTAACAAAAGATTTTCGAGATACGAATTGAATACGAAGGAAGAAGCAATCGGAATAAACGAGATTCGGTCTTATTCATCGGAATAGACCAAGAACCAAGGAAGAGGAAAGAAGTCGAATTTGGGAAGGTGTGGTATAGTTGATCACTTCTGCTTCTGCTCTTGTTGAAGGCCTACGCGCTGCTAATGCCGAGATTCGGTTTTTGTTCAGTGAACGAAATCACCCGAGTCGATAAGTTCTCGAGCTAGCAAATTCTGAAGTTAGGAGATTAGGACTCATAGCATAATTTGCGATGAGACAGTTTGCGTCTTACTAATAACTATTTAATAGTTGGATGTACACTTCGAGTTGCCTTATGAGAGCTCACTGATTAGATTGCTCTTTAGGAACTGATCAATTTTCATAACGAGATTGAACTTCCCAAGCAGACTTTATATGTCTTGTGTCCATCACGACCTTCATCATATACGTATGCAAGTAGCTAAATTGCCGGGTTCGGAAAGAAAGGCACTACTATATTCCCCTTCTTCTTACTGAGGAAGAAAGTCTCCGTCGGGGATTGAACCATCCTATCTTAATGCCTCTCGACGGGTGGAATGCAATTTGTTTAGCTTGGTGTCCATCATCATCCCTTATTGGAAAAATAGGGAAAGACCTTGCCTCACACCGGGAGCCCCTATCGTCGATGATACTTTTTTCTGGGCAACCATACATACCATTCAAAATTGTGAACCCACTATTCGGATCTATTTCAAGACTCCGCTTAGCTGCTTCTAACGAAGATAGTTCTCCGCTCCATTAGAGTAGCAACATTGATTCCTATCTCCGGCTGACGAAAACACCTGACCCCAGCAGAAAAAGAAACCTTCGCGTAATACTAGAAAAGAGGCGCATTCTTAGATTCATTTTAGTTTGACCAAAAATCAGACAATAGCAAGAGAATGAGTGAGTGAGTAGGTATGAATGAGGAAAGTCATTCATTATAAGATAGAGGGTTGGTAGTGAACAGCGGAAGCCCGATCGGCATATAGGCTGCTAACTAAAGATTCATAGTGCTAACAGCGGATATGCCGACTCCATCAAAGAGTCTACTCGTCCTAAGCCCTTCTAGTTCATCAGCTAAGAAGCATGGGACTAAGGCTTTATCATTCAGCGCAGTTGCAGACTATTATATAGATATAGATAAAGGACAAAGCGCTGGAAGGCCTCTTGCAAACCCTACAAGCTATTCCAGCAACTTCACGATTGGACTATCGAGGGGGGAGGATTTCAAACCCGACTCAAGGCCTAGTAGATCTATTCCTGCTACCTTACTTACTTCCCGAAGGGAGGTTGAAAAGCTGTTACAGAATAAGCTGCTCTTCTTTCATAAGCAAATGTACTTGGTGCTTTCGTATGTAGAGAATGCTTTTAGCTCTTTTCACGACTCTGCTCCTATCTCATCCGCTGCTCTTGTAGGTCTTGGTGGTAGGGCAGTAGGAGTCAAGGCAATAGGATCAGTAGACGGAAATGGCCTAAGTTGGAAGGGCAGACTCCAGGCATCAAGGCGATGACTAGTAGATCCCGGGGGAATCCCCTTTCTTTCTAAAGCTAACGAATGGAACTATGACCATGGGAATGATTGTTGAATAAAGAAAGTACCACTAAGGAGGCGTCCCTCTTGCCCACTAGTCCCTCTGTTCACGGTTAGCTGGGAATGAATGTGAAGCAATTGTTGACAGAGATTCTTTTCTTAGCTTGGGAAGGTAGACTTGAAGATAGTCAATATGGTTTAGTGATGCTGTCTTTGGTCTTCTTCAAATGGTGATTTAGAGACGACCCTCGGGATCAGGAACCTTTCTTCTCCTGTTCACGAATCCCATTTTTCTTCTCGGGAAGACGAGGGTGCGATTTCATCTCTTCGAGGCGTAAGCGCAGCAGTTAGCTCTACTCTAAAGGTAGTTCCCTTCCCCTCGGATGAGAATCGGTAGCTCTTATCATAGTAGTAGCGGTCTGACTCTGACTTTCTTCTTGACTTGACTGCTTTCAAGCTAGACTGCTTTCCTTACTCTATCGAATAAGTAATATCTTACCTTGGCTAGAAGGTAGTGAGTGCATTGATGGAGATAAGTTGGCAGATAGTCAGTGTGCCACGAGTGAGTCCTTTTCTTGTCGATTGATTTCACTCTCTCTCCTCCTAGGTTAACTAATATCTGGTTCGAAAGGACCAGGAAGGATAAGATGAAGATAGAGATTATCTCGTCTTGGTGGTTGGGGCATAGGGAAAAGGCAACTCTGCTCTTGCCGCTCTTGTCTTATCTGCCCTTGTCTCTTCTTAGAGTAAGCGCTGCAAAGTCAGTTTGACTAGGTGACTTGACCTTCTTCGAATGGGATTTATCTTTCCTACGCCCACGCCCACGACAAAGGAAGGGACAAGAAAGAAAGCCTTTTGAAACTAGTCAAAATAGCCCTAGCTAGATGACAGCCCAATTGATGCCCCTAAGCCCACGGAGCGGTGGGAAAGAAAGGAATAAGAAGAGATGAGACGAATGAATTCCGATACTGGAAGACTCTCGTGATAGGAGAAGGGGAGAGTCAAAAGTGCGAGACTGAAAGGAGAGGGCTTTTTGCCCAGTTGAAGAGGGCATCTTCACTAGTTGCCTTTCCTGCTCTCATTCCCGCTTTCTACTAAGGAAAGAGACAACAACTCGAAAGGCGAATGCCTATGCCTATTAGAGCACCAGCCTTTATCCCGCAAAAGCAAAAGAGTAAGACAATGCAGTCCAGACCAGGAGGCAAGTCGAAGTTCCTATTGAGGAAGATGTGCCATTAGTTTTCAAATGAATATAAGATGTCTATGAGAAAAGAAATAAATTCAATTTCTAGAGTGAGATTCGTGTGCCTGATGAAATAGCGTGGGTTGATGATATAACTCTAACAACGGTTATTGCAAAGACTGGTTTTTCTCTTCCGTCTGTGGGATTTGGCCTTCAAACAAGCCTATGAATGCCATCCATCCTGTCTTGCTATCAGTTCTAAGCTTGCCCTTGCTTTAAGAAAGGAATAAAAGACCAGTGCCCTCCCCGCTTCCTGCGCTATGCACCTAAGCTCAGTCTTTCTGGCAGCTATCTTGCAAAACCGAGATTCTTGCTAAAGAGTTCCTTTTTCTTCTCTTCTCTCTTTATGCTCGAAATCGTACTCATTCGACATCTAATTCCATGGGCTGGGCATACCCATTCTTTGGTTTGGCTCATTCTTATCTTTCTTTGACTTTGAGGAAGATCCCACGAATCGTCTTCTATCGACATCGTCTGCTTACTCTTATCGTACGCTCTTCTTACCCAAAATCATTCCCAAATCGTCTGGTACTTTGTCCGCTCTCCCTTTCCTGGTGAAGGAGAGAGAGTTTGACAAGCTGATGCAGCTAAGAAAGAAAGTTTCGTTGAAAGCAGTAACGAAGACTGTGACGACTATTTGAACTAGTTTCAAAGGCCCGGGCCCTTGGGATTGAATCTGGCTAGGGCGCCCTCGTAAGGCGTAGGGTAGGGATTTGAAACCTGAGGCCTCTCCTCATCTAGTTCTTTCGTTACGCCGAGAAGAAAGAGAAAGAAGCTTGTGGAAGAAGAGATGGTCAATCTTCTCTTATGGACGAGACTGCTAAAAAAGAGGCTATTTAAAGCCCTCTCTTGCGGGAGGGATAGGCGGGAAAGGGGGAGGAGGTCTTCAGTCCCTCCGTTTTTGAATTGGGTCACGAACGGTATTCGATTTCTTTTAACAGCAGCAGAACTTGGGAGATGCGAAAAAGAAGAAGGCTCTTTATTATATTCCTTCTTCAAGATAGTACGCACAGGTGAGAACTTCCCTAATGGAATGGCCTAGCTTTGGTTCTTCCTCTTTCTCTGCTTCGGTTTACCGAGGGTGAGGTCGACCTTCTTTCGGTGGTACCTTTTCTGTCTAGCTCGTTCTCTTGGTCAAAAGCCAAAACGACTCCTTAGTGGCCAAGCCAAGAAGAATCGCCCGGGATGAGTGAGAGCTAAAAGCCTTGTGGAAATTCCGAGTGCTCCAGTGCGTAGCGAAATCAAGCCTTTCCGTCAGCCCGGCTTTTTCTTCTTTTTTCTAGGTCTTTTTTGACTTCTATTATTCTTAGTTTTAGGTGGGTATTGGTCCAGAGTAGGTGTAGGTTGGGGCAACCCTAATAGAGTTTGTGGATTAGTAAGAGTTTTCATAACTGGTGCATTAGTAAGGTTATCAGCAGACTTCGATTGAATTTCTTTACGCAGTTTAGCCATTTCTTTCTCTAGACTAGCAATAAGCTGAGCATTTTCTTGATATCTCTTGGTAGACTGCTTTTTAAGTTCATCATATTCATCCTGTAGACGCTTACATTCTATATTGAGAATAGTGATATCTTGACCACCGAAGTCTATTATATTTTTAGGTATCGTATCTACCCAAAGATTTTCTCTATTATAGACAGGATCCCTTTTTGTATCTACTTGTACTCCAAGCTTGATTTGGTATTTCTTTTTGGCTATCTTAAGACTTTTCCAATCAAGGGAGAAGTTAATATCCTTGCCGATCAGCTTAGTTTGAGAAGGATCGGCATATTGACCCTCAAACCATTCAGCATCAACGAAGTCTTTAGCCAAACCTTTATGCTTAATTATATCTTTAGTGGTTTTTAAGAAATAAGTTTTTGGTGTGGCCAAGCCTGTGTTGCTTTGTTACGTCAGGAGAAAAGGAGATCAAAGAAGTATGGGGCCGATACGCGAAGGATCAAATCTTAGAAATTGCGGATCTAAAGAAGAGGAAGAAAAGGAACCTCGGCGACCCAGAGATCACGGAGTCCACACCCGTGCCGAAAGTGAAGAAGCTTTCCTCTCCGGTCAGTCCAGCATGCCCGCCCTCTAGCACTTCCCTTCCCGAAGTGGGAGTAGGAGAAAGGCTTCGCGCCTACCTTGAGAAGGAAGGATGGCCGGAAGAATACGATGTGGAATTCCTTTTGGAGCATTATGCACTTATCGACTGGATCGCAGTTCAACTTTCTTTCCATGGGCCAGTCAAAACCAAAAATGTATTCATTTATGGGCGAGTAGAACAAGCCTATGTTATACTTCATTCTTTAAGGAAAGTTCTACGAATCCACTTCGCGGATGCCAGTCTCAAGTCCTTGTCCGGAGCTTCGAATCAAGATGATCTTTTGGTAGTCAATAACTTTGAGTTGAACAAAGAAGAAGAAGAAGGGGACTATGTGAACACACTTTGCCAAGTTCTTGATGGGGAGGAATCCTTTTGTGGCAAAAGCTTGAATCAATGGAATAAACCAAAAAGAGTGCCAGTGCTCCTGCTGGCCCATTCCATACCAAAAGCAATGCGGGAGCCCGGACCAATGCAAAGCCGAGTCATTCGACTACCCTTAAGAAATCCAATTGAGGACTTGAGCGAAGAGCGCTTGATAGCCACTTTGTGGGGCTGCATGGGGAGGAGGAAAGGGACTGTGCTCAATCAAGCACCCGCTATCCGGTACAACCAAGCCTCCATCAAGCTCGTGGATTACGTAATCAAAAGGGGCAGCGACTGGTTTCCCGGCAAGTATGAAAAAGTGTCCGAAGTCGAAAGATTTAAGAGCGTGATTCGCACAGACCAGGGCGAATTTTTCACCCGAGCATTCACAGAAAGTGCAGTCCTCCTTTTGCGGGATTTGAATTTAGATCAGTATTGGAGCGAGATAATTAAGGAGGATCCCACTTGGGTTTTACCGAAACAAAGAAAACCGTGGGATCAATTGGAAGAGATTGAGAAGGAACAAAGACTCCAAAAAATGAGACGTCAGAGTGAATTGGATTGGGTTAGTCTAAGTGTCCGCGCGAACACTTTAGGGAAAGACCCCCTATCCCTATCCCTATTCCAGTTCGCCATTATTCCATTAAAAAAAAGGGTGGGGAAGGGCGAAAGGAAAGAAAGAATAATAAGAGCCTTTAAGCACCCTTCTGGCAACTTTCGATTTTATCGGCACGAAGAAGACCCGAAACATCCTGACTATATGGTGTGGCCTTTAAGGGGGGTGGCTAGATTACCTGACCCGGCGAGGTGTGATGGATACCCTCCGCAAGTCAGCCGAAGTTATTCAAATGGGATTCCGGGCCATCTCCTTTTACGTCCGCGATGTGAGACAAGGGTTTTTTGGAAAGACCCTATCTTTAGTCTAGCTCTTCAACTAGACCTAGGGGAATCAAGGCTGCTCCCTTGCAAAAGGGACGAGGAGCTGGAGAGCCAGATAGAGGAGGTAAACGAGCGCGAGTTGCTAACGGTAACCATAGGCACTCAAGGCAACCTAACTAGGGGCGGTGAATATTGGTCGGATAACGACTAGCTCGCAAACTATTGGGAAAATCAGTCTGGTCATTCTTTCTGAGGATGCTAAAATAATGATTTTTGGTGCTCCTATAAACAAAAAACACAAGAAAGCTCTTTCCTTTGTGAACTAGAAGATAATGGAGATGTCGCAATATCAGTTGTTATGGACGCAAGATCGGTTATCGCATTATCCGCTTTTTCCTTGCTGTCGCAAGATCGGCTGTAGTTTTCCAACTTTTTCGGATCGTCAAGTACTACCACTACTTCAAGAGTATAGAAGATCGAAAGCTTTTAGCTTAGGGCAAAAGAGACAACTGAAAGTGACTTGGCCTTGCACGAAGCTCCGTTGGAGAGGAGCTTCCTCTACAAGAAGGGTCCCGCATGCCGGTCTTAATGCCTACCCGAGGCTAGACCCACTCAGAATCGTTCGAAACAAGGTAGCCGTAGGGGAACCAGCGGCTGGATTGAATCCTTCTTTTTTTTTTTCGGTATGCCGACCCGCAAGCGCGGGTAAAATTGAATTCTATCTACAATGCTAAAAGGTTATCTTAATAATCTTTCCTAAGCCCGGAGAATAGTAGCTAGAGGGAGAAGAGCGTTCCCAGCGAAGAGTTTTTCCTTTAATCAGCGGGGATGGCACCTGCCTTTCTTTAGATGACATTTCTCTCACTACCAAGAGAAGAGTCTCCGCTTCAAAGCTTTTCTTTTAAGGGCTTACCTGCTTTCTGTTCAAGAGTAGGAATCGACTCTAAGAGCAGAGTCCGCGGCAAACTAGAAGATTCAGCCTAGTATAGAGAATAATATGCCCCCGCCCGGGTGAAAAGCTTTCTTGTCTTTATGACGGTTTGGGTTAGCTAACACACACTTGTTGCTATAGCTATTAGGTCCACTTTAGAGGGGAAAGGGAAATCCATTAATGAGTTTTGCTCTACAGATGATAAAGTAATTGGTGGCTTAGCCCAACTCGTACTTTTAATTAAAAAAGATAAAGAGGAAGGTACGCACGGTTGAATTCCTTCCTTGAACTGGGCCATTTGCCTTGGCTCCTTACCCAGTGATTTTCGCTTGAGAGCTGCTCGAATCTAATCCCTTGGCTTCGATTCCATTACACTCCTAGCTATGCTATCTCGTAGATGCTTTTACTCGTTAAGACGTATCGGGCTTCCAGATTCTATACTCTTACTGGGCTTCCTCGCTTCTTCTTTGTTTATTGGCTACATATCTGAGCTTTCATCTTCAGCTGTTAACCCATTAAACCTTGGTTGGAGGCTTTTGTAGCTCCCTTTCTTTAGCTCCCAACTAGGCTAGACTCTTGAAAGCAGCTCTACGATTTGAAACATGGCTTTTAGTCAAAGTCACGATGAGATCAGGCTTACTTGTAGTTGGACTCGCACATGGGTTTTTTTATTCCTCATCATCGATTTGTGGAAAAGGCTTATGAACTACTTCTTTTGGCACCTCCAACGAGATAGCTAAAAATGGGTTTTGCCCTAGCTGTTGATGAACGCACTTGAAGTGCTTTCGACTAACTTCCTAACCTACCTCGCTTTTCACCTTGGACTATAGAGTTGGAATCCTTCCTTGCTAGATGGCTTGGATCGGGGATCCCATCGCGGTTTCGCTAAAGCAGTTCTGCCAACAGTCCCTCTTTCGGTAGCGCCCTTGAGTTAAACTCTCTTGGGGTGGAAGTTCATTGTTATTTATGAGTGAATAGGTAGCTTAGGAGTTGAAAGGTTCATTCCTTTTTCTTAGTCTTATGACTTAATTGTTTTATTAGGAATTGTAATGAAGGTTAATTAGAGCAAGGAACAGCAGATTGTGCGACATCGACATGGCTTGTTCGCGTGAAAAAGGCAGAACAGATGATAAGACGATGCATCTTTGCGTCTTATAGTCTGGATCTATATATAGGGGCTCGAATGCCTTATAACTCCTTCTATCTAGCGCTCTCAAGCTGAGGTAGCTCGAAGCTTTGAATGGCTCCTGCCTAGCTTCCTTCCAGTGATTAGAGTCTTCTGTTTGCAGTTTTGAATCTTGCTATGAGTGCCTTTTACCTTCTCTAAGAAGCCATAGGACTGTGCTATGAGGGAGGCACCCTTTCTTCCTCCTTACTCTATCTCTTCTAGTATCGGTTTAAGGCCGTATTTCACTCAATAATAGTTACTGCCTCAAGTTTTCTTTTTATTCCTTCTTACGGTTATCTCCTCTTTGATATGTCCTTCAGGTAAAAGGGATTGGAGAAGGTTTTCATTCCTTCCTTTCAACGGTTCCTCCTTGCTGTAATATGAGGGATAGCTCTAAGTGGAAGAATTCCAAGTCCTATTACATCTATAAGATAGATAGAGAGGGAAAGTCCTTCCTTTATTCCTTCCTAGGAGAGTGACGCAACGAAGGATGGCAGGCAGCGAGAGGTAGCACAGCGTAAGGGAGAGAGGGAAGTTTGATGAACTACTGGCAAGGTCTCATTTGTAAGCACATCACTTTCGGCCTTGATCCTTGATGTCGGTATTCTTCGTAGATAGGTGGTCTTCTTAGTGTAGAGGAATTAGGAAGTCAAAGGTTGCCAAGAGGGGGCGGGCGAGGAGCACAAAGGCTACCCGAACTCTCTTTTCCCAAGATTAGAAGGAACTCGGCTGAGGCCTCGGGACATGACATTCGTTCGGTTATTGAATGGCGACCCAAACTCCTTATGTGGGCAAAGAGCCTACCACTTATGCAAAGGAAATTGTATATATATGGATCCATCCTGATAAGTAGATCAGACTGACGGAAGGGGAGCATCCTTGTCTTACTGAAATAGGATTTGCCTAAATGAAGGTCTGCTTCTATCTTTCTTATCTCTTTCCGAGCTTATTAGGAGCAGAATAGCTTCTTTACGGGTATGACATTTGACTTTAGATGAGCCTTGAGACAGCTTAACTAGAGGTGCCGGTGACCTGTATCGTCGGGTCCGAAGGCCTTGTTCTGTACTGTAGCAAAAGAAAAAGCACTTTTGGATGTAAAGACCCGCTGACTCTTCACTTTACTACTCGCTTGGTGACTAACCTACCAAACCTACCCAATCGTACGCAGCTCCTTCGTCCCTTTCCTCTCTTTCAACCCATCTCACATCTGCGATATGGCTTGGACCCTTCTTTGAGTGGGAGAGTGTGTTGCAATTATCCTCGAAAGTATCCCTGCCCTCGTAAGGCCAAGCGAAGACGTCAAGGCTCCACACCTGATAAATTTTTCACGTTCCTCATTCGAGCTTTCTTGACCAATTATCCATTTTCGTGGGTTGGCGGGAACAAGCTCTCTTTTTAATTCCACTAGTAGGCGGGTCCTATGAACTTTGACTCAGGAAGAGGCGTAACTCGCGCTCGTCTCGTATTTCATCCAATTTTAGGTTTTTTGTAAAGCAGCGATAATGTTTAAATAGATTCCAGACTAGAAGTAGCTCGACCAGGATGGAGAGAACGGCCTGGCTGACATTGATAGAGGTCGTCCTTTTTGGTCTCATGGCCCACCCTAAGTGCTTCAGGCAGAAAAAGTAGTTAAGTTCCGAGAAGAGTAATGAATATCCCACCATATAGCAACAAATTTCCGAGCATGGGGTATGGAGTCAGGGAGAAAGTTTGGTCTCGGTTGCCTTTATGTTTATAGGGAGCTCGGAGTGAGTCATCACACCCTTGAAAAAATGTTTTAACCCAGTGCGAAAAACAAGACACTCGGTTATCCTTCCGCCCAGCTTTTGGCATTAAATGTTGAAGGAGCCGTCGGTATATGTAGGACTTTCAGCCTTAAAGAAAAATGGCACTAGCAGGCTCGCCCCTATCCCTAGCAGAAGGGGCCCTTACTCGGCCTATTAAGCCCCTAACTCAAATAAGTAAAAAGAAAACGGACTAAAGCATGGAATGTGCAGGAGCGAACCCTCTCTGTCCCACAACTCATATCTAAAAAGAACTCATTGATATTAGGCTCAGCCCTCGTTAGCTACAACGCTGATTGGGACTTTCAGTTGGGGGTCAGGGAGTATATTTATATAGAATAGAAAAGAGGCTGTAAGAGTGGCAATATCCCCCGCTCTGCCGAAGCAAATGCAGAAAGAAGAAATCTATTTCAGTATGACGGAAAAGCGAATAGTCACGAGCCGGATTCGAACCGGCGCTTCCCAGATGCATTATCTGGATTCAACCTTTATGATCGTGACTTGATAACCCAGTTCATCCCCCGGAAAGGCTAGGAGGGACTAGTCTGGGGGCGCAAAAGGTCTCTTTCTCTCACCTCTTTTGCCATTAGCTAATCCTTCCTTCTATCCTATCTTAAACCTTTAAGAGATTCCCAACCACTAATGCCGTTAAGAGAAGAGTTCCGAAAAGGAGCACTCCACCCAGGCGCTTATCCGCCGCCACCTCGAAGCCAGCGCAGCTTGTAGATGCTTCGACATCACTGGAACATTCGTAGAACCTTTCAACCTCCAAAACAGGTACATCAGAACAACAACCTCTCTGAAAAAAGATTCCAATACGGACAACTGCTCACTCGACTCCCTGAGATCTCTCGATTCACTCAATCACTACCTTTTCGTATCGAACTTAACACAAGAGTAAGTACCAATGCCCCCGCTAAAATCTTCATAGCGTAAGAGTACCTTTTATCTTCCAAAGCTTTTCCGATTTCTTCCATCACTGTCCTTTCCTCATCTGTCTTTTCCTGTTGCAGTATTTTTAGAGGATCGAAGAGTTGGCTTCCAATATCTTTACAACTCTCGTAGCTGCTGGAAGAGGAAGAGGAAAGACTTTCTTTACAACACTCGTAGCAGCAGGAAAGACTTTCGTAGCTAGATTTCATCTTAATTGTGTAAAAATCACAAACGTCAACACCAGCTATGTCAGCCAGTAAAAATGACGGATCGAAGAGTATCGCTGCTGTTGGTATGATAGGATCTAAGGTGATCTCTCCCCATACTGTAATCCCAATAGCCAGAGCTGTAATCATACCCCCCGCTTCGATACCTCGCAGCGTGGAAATATCCATCGAATGGAGGATGTTCTTTTTCTTTTTATATGTTTCCTTAACTAGACTTGCAAATCCCTCTTTTTGGAGAGTTGACAAAAAGTCATGCACGCCTATTAAATCCTTCCAGGCTTGGATTGGATGCACTCCTGTACCCGTCAGCTCGGAACCCGCCTTTATGTTTCGGTTATACTTTAGTACAACGCCGGGTTTACCCTTTTCAACTCTAATGAATGTACTAGGTCCTCTTTCAGAGCATATAAGCTTAAGCTTAACCTTACTGCTAGAACCACTCTTATCAGAGATCGGGTGAGAAGGATACTCGTAACGGTTTTCAACAGCAGCTTGTACTAATTTGTATACTCTACCTATTAACGGAAGCATGGCAATTAATCTCTTAAATTCTTTCTAAAGGTAGCTAAGCCACCCCTTATTTTTTATTTTATTATTTTATATTTTTTTATTTCAAATACGTCAGACGACTTTTTTATCGTCAAATTATTGGGAATAATTTTACCTTCCTTGCTCACACAAACCAATCCACGGGAAAGCAACTCATTTCAGAATTAGAACAATCCGTCACTCTACTTCTAAACCCTCTTTATCGAATCTTACGTCTAAGCAGAACTAGAAGGATAGACGAGCTCTGCTCTTTGAACGACGACAGGGCAATTCTGGGGAGTTGGGCGGGGAGTGTTAACGGTACTTCCTTTAGGTAAGGTAAGTCACACCCGGCAATGCAGGCTCCCTGCCGCTTTTTGCGCAACCGGGAGCCAGCTTGGCGTACGTTCCTTACCATCCCATTGTAAAGACAATCCGTTCGTGCACCACACCCGTGGTTCACTTCACTTACTTTAGAGACAATACTTCTTAGTCCCATATCTGTTATAAATCTAACTGAGTAAAGCACCAATAGCCCTTCTTCCATCAAGCCGATGTCACGTGCTTTTTTTTTACTTAAAAAAAGCATTTCCGCATCAACGACTTCTACTTTGATATACTTTTCTTTATATAGACATAGAATTCAAGAGTCGACTCTTGAAAAGCCTTCACTCTCCCGACTTGATTGATATAATGGAAGGGGAGCTTTCTCGCTTTCCAGCCGAAGTTCCGCCTAGTTGTCATTTTTCTGTCCGTGTGGCATTGAAGAGTTTTGTGGTCTTTCTTTGTCAAAGTCGTGAGAGCGAAAAAAGAGCTAGCACTCATTAAGATGTATCCCCTTTCTATCCTCGGAAAAGTCCTCTTCAAGAACCCTTTCCAGCATTGAGTAGGTCTTAGGTCTACTCTTCTCTTTAGATATTAGAGACGAACGGGACTTTGACAAAGACAGACTTTCTGACTGTAGCCACGTAGGGTTAAGGGAAGGGTTTGTGAACAGCTAGGGTAATGAACAAGAGAGGTTAAGCCAAGGGGTGGGGGAATGAAGAATGGGAGAAGCGGGAAGTCTAGCACAATCCCATCTCATCTAGCCCTCTCAGAAAGAAAGCCATAAAAAAACCCAGGAATTTTGTTCTTTAGGGCTTAAGGGTAAAAGGAGATGGATAGGCATAACATTATCTACTCGGGCAATGAGCTACCCCTCTGGCTGGGAGTTTAGTTCCGACTCCGACTATGACTACTAGATTGAGCTTTGGCGAAGAGAAGCGATATCGAAAAGAGGACCTTAGATCATTCATTCTTTTTCCCCTTCTTCCCGAGATAAAAGACAGCAGAAGCCCCTGAACTGTCTCGGTAAAAGAAAGAGGATCCGAGTTCCTCAGTAGCTAAGCTAAGGGTTCATTTCCGAATCAGGGCTGGAACAGAAGATATTGGTTTGTCTTTCGCCTAGAGCCGAATTCCACTTCAGAATCTCAGTTTCTATCGGCCGGGTGAAGCCAAGGGGAATGCCACTCAGAGGTTCGGCAGTTAAGCCGCCTTTCCTTAATGGGCAGAAAGGAGGAGACAAGGGGACCTGGTTCTACCATTAAGCAATCAATGAAGCCAACTCAAAGGCAAGAAAAGGTCAGACTCTCGAATCAGATAGGGCTTCGGCAATGTTTGGTAAGATCTTACCTCTTGTGGAAGAGAGGAAGGCACTAAGACCCGCTAGAAGGACGGACTCTAAGGGAATAGTCCTGGTGAGGTGCAATGCTGAAACTTTGATCGGTAAACAAACTCTACAGAAGTCGGAATGGGATACTTCACTAAGGAAGTAGGACCGGCGGTTAACTATACTAATCATAGCCATTCTGAGTTGCGTTTGGGTATGGAATGGATAGGCCCCAAGTGGCTGCCTCTCATACTACCGGCGGATCATCGCCCCTTCATTCTGGCTCTACTTCATTCGATATTAACAAGACGGCACACGCAAGACAAGATGTCAAATCAAAAAGGGCCTCCTCTTAATAAAAAAAGATAGGCGCTTTCTTTTCTTACTTGACTATTTTGGGATTCATTCCTATTATCTTTCCCGTTCCCGAGGCTAGTCTATCTAATGGATGGAATCGACTAAGATTTGATCCAGTGCTTTTTCTGGCTTCAAACTATTGGCTGGGAAAACTATAAATAATGGCATGTTGTGTATAGAGTTCGCGGGAAGGCATCTTCCTTTCTAACTTTGAAGGAGTTGGGATCCTTCGTCTCATCTTAAAATATACACTCGGCCGATGAGAGAGTCACCATGTCTTCTCCCTAACATCAAGCCTCACCTTCTCAATGGCCGATAGACAAAATGACTTTTTATGTTGATCCATTTGGCTCGCTTGTCGCGCTTACCTTACCTGGCCGTTGCCCCCCAGTCCAACACACGACGGCCTTGTCAGTTCTTGAAACAAATACTCCATCTCTTTTGCACTTCCTTGAGACGCCTGTCGGACTTCACAAGATTTAAGTACTGCTGCTTTCCAATCTTTCTCATAACCGACGCTGGCAAGACGTTTACTGCTGCCCCGTTGTCGACCAGAACCCTTGGTAGTGGTTTGCGTGTGCATGGAGATCGTAGTCTCAATCCTAACCTCAGGGATTTTAGAAGCTAAGCAAGTCCAGTGCTACAGGCTTCCCGAAAGCATTGATTGAATGTCTATCGCTTTAACATCCAGGTAGGTGGGCATGAATGGAGCTTCCAGGAGTTAGTGCATTGATGCTGAGAATCGTCTTTGATTCGTAGATACGGTATAAGACCAAAAGATTAGCTATAGCCTTACCTCACTACTAAACACCCTCTTCCCACTTCCCTTGAGCCTTAGGTGAAGCAGTCGGCTGTGAACCATAGTCGTTAGGCCTCCCATTAGTTCAGTAAGAGTAAGAGTTTTCTTTCCGTGAACCTTTCTCCTTCCCCCCGGCTAAGGGTTCCAAACCTTAACAAGCTATCAAACCGAGTAGAGGCGTATAGATACCGATATGCAACTGGAATACCTTTTTCGAGGTATCGGGCAAGGTGCTTCTTTTTCGACTCGGTTGACCAAATCTCTCACCGGAGATGGTTCAACTACAACCCGGTCTGGGTCATCAAGGACAGTTTCAACGCAATTTTCAGGTGGGACGAGATCCTAATCTGTGATTGGCTCTGCTCCCCGATTTTGATCTGCTGTTGGAACCAAGTGAATCGCTTTTGTGGTTTAAATGCTGCTAGCCCCAATGCTGCTCGCTTTTATTCCGGTGGATCAATGGGTTGCCGCACCGGCCTCAGATCTCGACCCGGGTGAGATACTGCCTTCTATGTATGCCTTTGTGGGTGATACTAATGATCCTACAGCTCGTATAGTATAGAAAGAGTTTCAATAGCAAAGGCTGGTAGCATAAAGGTCCAACCAATGAATGCTCTTATTTATTCCTATTCTCCATAGGGGAATCGATGAGAGATGCGAACAAAGGCTGCGTAGGCACGAGTATCAAAGCTTCAGTCCCAGCGTAAACGCCCCTTATGGTTTCGATACTAGTACCAGCAGCTTCCCGACCACCACCTCGCCCAAGATCTATTCCGGTTCCAGTCGAAGAACCACCGGGCCGATTATTGACCCAGTGACCGGGGTAGAGCTAGTTGGAGAGACATTACCTAGCCTTTGTCCGCATCAGTGGTTGTCTCACCACCGGAAGCATTGGATATAAGCGAGTTGACTAAGAATCAGTCGTTTACCTCGACTTTGAACCCAAAAATATGCCTGTCTACCTCTATGAGGTAAAGCCGGGAGCAGTAAGTTCACCCCCAACAAAGCTATACCGCCAGTTCGAGTTACCATTGTTGATCCATCAGCTTCTGAGCTAGCAGAGTCAAACTAAAAAGGTGTACAAGTCACCTCTTGGATATCCGATCGAGACATAACATAATTGCAGTGGTCCGAACAGCTACTCCTGTGCCATATTCGAACCCACCAATAGCAGTGGGAGAGGCACCACCACCGCTTAGCATATCCACTTCCAGAAGCAGATGGGAATAGAATAGAAGATCAAAATCCAGTCGTTTATCCAAAACCAGAATGAGGGCTTATTCTATTCACCGAGCGGAAGCAGCAGTTCCACCAGCAGCTCCAGTCGCGGTTGACCCATCATCATCTCGCGTCGCGTCCCTCTCGGATCGGGAGCCCGAAGCATACCTATAGTTAGTTCCTGAGCCCCTGTTGCCAAAGCGAGCAGTCCCCCCAACTAGCATCTATTAGTGTTGGGGGTTGGGGTATGGAACGCAGAAGCATAGGGAGTGATAGCAGCAATTGATCCTGATCTGGTTTTATCAAGACCAAGAGCATTCCTACGGGATTGAGATTAAGAACAACCAATGGTGGAGGCAGTTGATCAACATTAGCCAATTACTAATTAAGAATTACAAGACAGGCTATACGCCGGAGTGAAAGGAAGGCAAACATGGGGAGGCTAATAGGATGGCACAATCCGGGAAAGCAAACGAATGGAGACAAGCCAATAGGGACAGCGATAACGGGAGTTCGAGTTAAAGGCTGGCTTGCAGTACGAAGGTAGGAGTAGGAGACGCGGGAACATACTTTGATATTCTACGATCGGATCTTGTCGGGTGATTTCCCTCAAAAAGAAGTGTTTCCCCGGAATTGGACTCTTCTAAGGAATTTCCCTACTTCGTATCTCTTTCACTCTCGGCTTCTTCAACAAGAGAAAGAGAAAAGGCATCGACAAAAAAGCTCTCCTTTGAGGAAGGCAAAATTGGCCTACTTGCCTCGGTTCCTTCATTCGAGCTAACTGCATCGGATATTCTATTCTCACTGCTAGCAATCAATCATTATATTATATAGTAGAGACAGCGCTACCTCCTCTTCCCCCCGCTTTCACTCCCTTTAGAGGATCCAGTTAAAGCATCATCCTAATCAGACTTGAGGAGGGTACCTGGGATCGTTCTTATCCATTCATCTCTTTCCCTTGAGCCCGGCTTGAGCTACCTATTGTATTGAGTTGCCTCCCCACTGAACTACCTTGGGAAAAGAAGAACGGAAGCCCTATTCACAGCTTTTTCTATCTATCTAAGCTACTACGTCAATTTGTGATTCAATCGATGCTAATTCGGCTATGTTGGTTGGCCTGGAGCCGGGTATAGTTTATGGCCTTTTTTTTCTCAACTGGATTCTGTAGCTGCTACCGCTCCTATCGCTTAGTCAGTAGATGGTGCTGCCCAACTGTCTACTGTAGAGAAGACTTCTGTGGTGGACGATAACTCTTCTACTTAAATTCGAGTAGGGCGGTAAAGGGACGAAGTAACTTGACCGATAGGTCAAGGGACAAGCCCTTGGCTTAGTTTAAAGACCGAAATTTTCTTCAAGAAGAAAAGTCTTCGCTTGTTCTAGAAGTTGATTCCATAGCAGGGGATTTCATTCCAGCTGATTAAATAGCCAGATATTCAATAGCAACTGCTTGGTTTGCTGTGACTTAGGATATTGTTTTGATTTTTTTCCAAAAATGGAAAGTCAAAGTTGCCACAAAAGTGCTTGAAGAAGGGGGCGCCTCCTTTAGAACAGAACTAGAGGAGAAAGCGAAGATGTCCCTGTCGCTAGTATTAGTGAAACTCCTTCCCCTTCAGTGAGTTTTTTACCTAGAACTCCGTCTTGGGCTAACAGCGGGAAAGCCGGTAGTCAAGGAAGTTTTCACAGCCGTCTGCCATAGATGAGATAATACAGCCAATGCTGCCTTATCATATATATGATCCAACTCTTGGCCTGCTTGCGATGAGACCACTTTTGTTATGAAACCAAAGTCTGCATATGATCTCCAACTTATTTTGTTGACTCGACTCGAATCCTCTCTCTGAGGCCAGGTGAATGCGCTCCTTACATGCATATTAAAGTACCAGTCCTTACGCCGAGAAAAGAGTCCTTAGGCCCCCTCCGAGAAAGAAAGCCTTAACGCCCTTGCTGTCGTAACCCGTGCTTAGTAAGCGGTTCAAGAGTAAGCGCTGTTGGATAGAAGACTGGTATAGAATCAGCTGTGGGAAGAGAAGACCACGTAGCCTTGATATGCTAAAGGAATGGATTTCACTTTTTCGGGAGTGACCCGAGGGTGATATCATAAGCTGTTGTCGGAATAATTGATAATATCATAGGTAAGAATTAAGCAAATTTTTCCTCTTTCTTTTCTCTTTTCTGGTGGAATAAGAGCTTTTGTCGTCTTTCCTTTGTCCTTTGACATCGAATCGGTTGTGCTAAAATCAATGGCAGAGAATGTCCTCTTGTCGCAAGTGAACAGACAATTTCTCCCTGACATCACAGAAGACATATGGCTACTTCTATTCTTGGGTATCCCGCCTCAAATAGACTAGGCTTCTTCATGCCTTATCTTTATTATTAGTAAGCCTCTTCATGCCTTTTCTCGGTTACTCTTTCTTTCCCCTCCTCAACCTTCGGTCGAGCTACTTCGTTCCTCTCCCTTCCCTATCTTTCCAGCATCTTCAAACCTGGAAATGTTACAAGTTGATCTTTTTGCGAATGAATGAATGAGCATTCCATTTTTCAAGTTTAAAACCTTTACACTAAGACAGATCATCATTTTTTACATCACAAAAAAGTCCATTTTACACCATCTATTTGAACCTATAGCTGGAAAGATGGAAGAATGCCAAAAAGAAAACTTAGAAGAGGTTTCATTTAGAACAAAAGAAGAAAAAGAAGCAGATTGGATAGGGGAAAGAGACCGACGAGGCAGGAGAGGTAAGCATACATTCCGGTGACGCTGGCTTTAAGAGGACATCTCTGGTATACATCTATCATGAATAGCCCGGGGAGGGCATCGGAAAAAGAAAAGTCCTCTGCTTCGGCGGATGGGAATAATGCTTCAACGGATGAAAGCACTTACTTGATTCCTAAGGAGGGCGGCTAGTAAGCAAGTTGACTCAGGTAGGGAGAGAGTCTATTGAGCTCCAGGTTTGGCTTCGATAAAGTAAGATCCTCACGATCCGGCATTCATAAGGGCAGAAGCACAGGCGAGAGGGAAGATTACCTTTATACTATTATATTTTCATAGGCAAAACGAACCCAAAGAAAGGGCTCCGTACGATCGGTTCACATCCTCCGCAGCTCTCATAAATAACTTATACAGATAGAAAGCAGTTGCTCGGAAGATTGCCTTTCCTTCGCCGCAGTGGGCATTATCCGCTAGTTATCGATTTCGTCAGGAAAAGGCTCGCAATGGCTCTTGATTAGTGAAAACGTGAGCCAATCCCCTGATTTTAGAACGGGGGTTCTGGTTCCAATTCCGATTAGAACAGCGAAGACGGGACCATCCCGCTCGGGCTCCAACGTCCTCAGTTCGGGCTAGATTCAAGGTATGCGCCCATATGCCAGTGGATTGATTTTGATTCAGGGTTAGCTCCTAGTCCAAAGGGATTGGGTTTGTGTGAAGTGTACAAAGGTACAAGGGAAAGAATGCATTGATTTCATTCCAAGTGAGATGCTCAAGAAAGAAGGGAAGAATCGACGAGGAATCTATAACATAAAATAGTGAATGAAAAAGCGTGACGATAATTCCCAACTCGAGATGTTAGAAGGTGCAAAGTTAATAGGTGCCGGAGCTGCTACAATTGCTTCAGCGGGAGCTGCTGTCGGTATTGGAAACGTCCTTAGTTCCTCGATTCATTCCGTGGCGCGAAATCCATCATTGGCTAAACAATCATTTGGTTATGCCATTTTGGGCTTTGCTCTAACCGAAGCTATTGCATCGTTTGCCCCAATGATGGCCTTTTTGATCTCATCCGTATTCCGATCGAAGAAAGAAGATTTCATAAAAGCAAGCACCTCTTTTTTTCCAGTCTTAGTCAAATAGGGGCTGGGCCGCAGTTCTTAAACATAAACAGAAGAATGGCGAGAATCAAGAAAAAAGAGTCGAATTGGAAGAAGGAAGAATGTGGCCTTTTTCATTCCTTAGGGAATGAGAGGGCTAAGGGGAAAGGGTGGGTGGCCCCTTAGCGCTTTTTTAGGAGGAGTTCAGTGTAGTCGGATGGAACGGAAGCGCATATCGGAAACGAATCGGGCATCTATGGAAAGAATAAACCTTCCGCGCTGTCTAGTAAGCTGCCATTTTCATATATTGTTGAAGAAAATCGACAAATTGAATGGCGTTTTTCGGGAATCAATTTGTAGTTGGTGTGAAGTGTACCCAACGAAAGGAGAATGTTCAAAGCGAGAGCAAGAAAGCGACTCACTGACTCTCTCGCTCGTCGAAGTCTAAGAGAAAGCCCAAAGCGGGCTAGTCCCCGAAAATGCCCCGCCCGTAGGTTCGTTTGTCGTTGGGGATAAAAATGCACCTTGTGACTCACGGTCGAGCGTTCTTCGGGCGTCGATCAATCTATCACTCAATCACAGGCCGCTCTGTCATTGTCTGATTTTTGGTTGTCTGATCACACTCGAAATTATGTATCTACTTATCGTATTTTTGCCTCTGCTTGGGAGTTCCGTAGCAGGTTTTTTCGGACGTTTTCTAGGAGCAGAAGGAACCGCTATAATGACCACTACGTGCG